CTCTTGGCGTGGCTATTGGCAAGAATTGATTGAAACTTTAGTCTGGGCTCACGAACGCACACCTTTGGCAAATTTGATTCATTGGAGAGATAAACCGGTGGCTCTTTCTATTGTCCAGGCAAGATTAGTTGGATTAGCCCACTTTTCGGTAGGGTATATATTTACTTATGCCGCCTTCTTAATTGCTTCCACATCGGGTAAATTTGGTTAAATCAAATTTTTTTCGACGTAGTGAGCGGGCCTCTATTTATACATCTAGGATTCGACTTTTATTATGGATAAGCTATTATTAGGACTTCAATATTTATGGCAAGAAAAAGTTTGATTCAGAGAGAGAAAAAAAGGAAAAAATTGGAACAAAAATATCATTTGATTCGTCGATCTTCAAAACAAGAAATACACAAAGTTTCTTTATTGAGTGAAAAAAGGGAATTTTATGTAAAGTTACAATCTTCACCGCGGAATAGTGCACCTACGCGCCTTCGTCGACGTTGTTTTGTGACTGGAAGACCAAGAGCTAACTATCGCGATTTTGAACTATCCGGACACATACTTCGTGAAATGGTTGAAGCATGCCTGTTACCCGGCGCAATCAGATCAAGTTGGTAGGGATTCAGGCTTGCTTATCTAGGCTCAATGATTCTCTCGGTCCCTTTATCCTTTCTGTATAAATAATAAATAGGGTCTTTTTTTTTTTTATACATTATGGGGTAGGGACCAGTTATTCTTCTAAGCGGGGTAGAGCAGTTTGGTAGCTCGCAAGGCTCATAACCTTGAGGTCACGGGTTCAAATCCTGTCTCCGCAACCTCTTCCTTAAAATGAGTATATCTTTTTTATACTTCCACAGGAATTAGAATTATAGATAAAAACTATCGAAGTGACCTCACATCGAATCGCGGATAGCGGGAATCGAACCCGCAGCTTCTCCTTGGCAAGGAGAGATTTTACCATTCGACCATATCCGCATTTTTTTTTTATAGTCGCTACGATATCTGCCCGGCTCCCACTTTAGTTAAGTACCGGACCCAATATTATCGTTATAGAATAATGCCAAATTTTTTAATTCCGTAAATTTGGTTTCTTAGAATTTTTTGAAAGCAAACTTTTATTTTTTAGTTTTCGACGACGAGGATCAAGAGATAAGAGAATTGAGTATAGCCACCAAAAATAACAATCCAATCCATAATGCTGTCCCAGAAAATAAGACATTTTTTTTACTTGACCAGCCCTCGGGCGAAGCAAATACAACAGGAACACCAATCAATAAGATAAATGAAGTGACAATTAATAAAAAAACAACCAGTTGGAAAGCAAGAACCATAGGTTTCATCCTCAATGCTACCACCAAGTAAACTATACCATTTAATCTCCCTAATCGAAGAAAAAGAATAAACCACACCATTCCAACTTTAATTTAATAAATTATTAGAATTTATTAAATTAAAGTAGCTAACGGAGAGATGGCTGAGCGGTTCATAGCCCCGGTCTTGAAAACCGGTATAGTTTAAAGAACTATCGAGGGTTCGAATCCCTCTCTCTCCTTATTTTTGATAGACATGGCTTGGCTATCCGACGTAGCCAAGCCATAAAAAACGCAATTAAATATTGAATTTTATAGATAAACCAACTTGATTTCGTATCTGTTCTCAATTGAGAGGGGTCATAGAAAGAACCGGTTCGAAATCCCGATCAATTCCTTTCTCAAACCCAGCTGCCGCCGCCCGAGCCCGGCCCGCGTGCCACAAATGACCAACAAAAAAGAAAAATCCTAGACAAAAATGTGAGGTTGCCAACCAACTTCTTGGAGAGACATAATTGACTGCATTTATTTCAGTAGCCACGCCTCCGACAGAATTTAAAGAACCTAAAGGGGCATGAGTCATATATTCTGCGGAACGCCGTTCCTGCCAAGGTTGTATATCTTTTTTTAACCGATTCAGATCTAACCCATTTGGTCCCCTTAGAGGCTCTAGCCACGGAGCACGCAGATCCCAAAAGCGCATAGTTTCTCCTCCAAAAATGACTTCGCCAGTGGGGGAACGCATTAGATATTTACCTAAACCCGTAGGACCTTGAGCGGCCCCCACGTTCGCTCCAAGACGTTGGTCTCTAACTAAAAAGGTAAAGGCTTGAGCTTGAGAAGCTTCCGGTCCCGTGGGTCCGTAAAACTCACTAGGATAAGCGGTATTATTGAACCAGACAAAACAGCAAGCAGTGAAACCAAATATAGATAAAGCCCCTAAACTATAAGATAAGTAGGCTTCGCCAGACCATACAAGTGCGCGACGCGCCCAAGCAAAGGGTTTAGTTAGAATATGCCAGATTCCACCAAATATACAAATTGACCCTACCCATACATGGCCTCCGATTATATCTTCCAAATCGTCTACACTGACAATCCATCCGTCTCCACCAAAGGGAGATTTCAGTAAAAAACCAAATATGATACTTGGACTCAGGGTCAAGTTCGTAATTTTTCTTACATCTCCCCCTCCAGGGGCCCAAGTATCATATACACCCCCAAAATAAAGTGCTTTGAAGACTAAAAGAAAAGCACCTATACCTAATAATATTAAATGAATACCTAAAATAGTAGTCATTTTATTTCTATCTTTCCATACATAACGAAATAAAGGAAAAGATTCTTCTATGATCTCAGGCCCAAGAAGTGCATGATAAATACCACCAAACCCCAATACAGCAGAGGAAATTAAATGAAGGACTCCAGATACAAAGTATGGAAAGGTATCTATAATTTCCCCTCCAGGTCCTACCCCCCAACCGAGAGTCGCTAAGTGGGGAAGTAAAATTAAACCTTGTTCATACATAGGTTTCTCTGGTCCGAAATGAGCCACTTCAAATAGATTCATTGCTCCGGCCCAAAAAACTATTAATCCAGCGTGCGCTACATGGGCCCCTAATAGTTTACCCGATAAATTGATCAATCGGGCATTACCAGCCCACCAAGCGAAACCAGTAGTTTCTTGGTCCCGACCAGCTACGGCTAAAGTTGTATTAAAGAGCGTTTCCACGTGGGAGAACCTCCTCAGGGAATATAAGGTTTTCATGAGGCTGATCTTGAGCGGCCATCCAAGCACGAATACCCTCATTTAACAAAATATTTTTTGTGTAGAAAGTTTCAAATTCAGGATCTTCCGATGCCCGAATTTCTTGGGAAACAAAATCATAGGCACGTAAGTTCAAGGCCAGGCCGACTACTCCCAGAGCACTCATCCATAAACCGGTTACTGGTACAAATAACATAAAGAAATGTAACCAACGTTTATTTGAAAAAGCAACTCCAAATATTTGAGACCAAAATCGGTTAGCAGTAACCATTGAATAAGTTTCTTCTGATTGAGTTGGGTTAAAAGCGCGGAATGTATTTGCACCATCACCGTCTTCAAATAAAGTATTTTCTACGGTAGCACCATGAATAGCGCATAGCAGGGCAGCACCCAGTACACCGGCAACTCCCATCATATGAAAGGGGTTCAATGTCCAATTATGAAACCCCTGAAAAAATAAGATGAATCGGAAAATAGCTGCTACACCAAAACTAGGTGCAAAAAACCAACCAGACTGACCTAGTGGATAAATAAAGAAGACAGAGACAAAAACAGCAATTGGAGCAGAGAATGCGATGGCGTTATAAGGCCGCAATTGAACAGATCGGGCAAGCTCAAATTGTCGTAACATGAAACCAATTAATCCGAAAGCACCGTGAAGAGCCACAAATGTCCACAAACCTCCTAATTTACACCAACGTGTAAAATCGCCTTGCGCTTCAGGACCCCAGAGTAACAATAAAGAATGCGCTAAACTATTCGCAGGGGTAGAAACGGCAGCAGTTAAGAAATTACAACCTTCCAAATAGGAACTAGCCAATCCATGAGTATACCAGGAAGTTACAAAGGTTGTACCCGTGAACCACCCACCTAAAGCAAAATAGGCACAAGGAAATAGTAATAGACCCGACCACCCTACAAAAAGAAAACGGTCTCTCCGTAACCAGTCATCCATAGTATCAAATAAATCCTTGTCATTTTTCGTAGATTGACCAAGGGTTATAGTCATAGTAATACTCCTATTAAACTACTTCGACCATTTCCGAGCACCATATCGGATTTTTGGTTTTATTACATCTGAAAATTTCTGTTCTTGCGGTAATATTTATTCATGTATCTCGAACCGTGGTTTCCAATGGGTTTCGAAGATCCAATTCTTCCTTAATTGGTCCATATAAGGATTTGGGTCAATTCATAAACGTAACTCAATTCTTAATTTTAAATTATTTGATATTTTAAACATCTTTTAATAAATATTACTAAAATACTAAGTTCATCAATGACAATTATACTGACTCCCCACTATCACGTATCTTCAGACCAACTACTAAAAACTAAAGTGATAAGTTTAAATTTCGGTTTTTATTAAATCAGCTAGAGATCAAAATAAAAATAGTATTTCTTCATGCTCAGTATATATATAGCTAAATATTTCTTCTTTAAAATATAAAATATGAGAATAGTCGCTTGACGCATTATTAAATGAATAGAGTCAACCTGTTTGTCGTGAATTTGTTAATTTTGCAGTATAAGGTCTTTTCTTTTTTTCCGTATAAAATCTTTACACTAACTAAAAAGAACATTTTAATTTTTGAATAGTTCGGTTTATTTTTTAAATTTCCTAAAAAAAAATACTCAAATGGATAGCCCCTTATTGGATTTGAACCAATGACTTACGCCTTACCATGGTGTTACTCTACCGCTGAGTTAAAGGGGCCTATTCACTTGACTTTAATAGAGACTCAACATCTAGAATGGAATTATTCCTACTTTTTCGTTATGGAGTATTTTGTTTATGTACATGCAATAAACACGTGCTTAATTTTTCCTTGAAATTCTTTTTAAAACTCAAAAAATTAGAAAAGAAGGTGGGAGTTTCGAAATATTGAAAATTAAAGAAATGTAGTTAAGTAGTAAGCCCCCATCGTCTAGTGGTTTAGGACATCTCTCTTTCACGGAGGTAACGGGGATTCGAATTCCCCTGGGGGTAGGTACTCGAAAAAAACTTTTAGTATTGATTACCAAGTTTCAATAAAAATTTAAATTTTAATTCTTCCTGGGTCGATGCCCGAGTGGTTAATGGGAACGGACTGTAAATTCGTTGGTAATATGCCTACGCTGGTTCAAATCCAGCTCGGCCCATGAACTCTAGACATAGCTACAAAAATAAAACCTTATTTCATATCCCTTTTTCCAGGGATTGTAGTTCAATTGGTTAGAGCACCGCCCTGTCAAGGCGGAAGTTGCGGGTTCGAGCCCCGTCAGTCCCGACGGATCCAATACCTAGTTATTAATTTATAAGAAACCAAAATTGTTCTATGGGATTAAATCCCGAGTTAGTACGCCGTAAAAAAGGAAGGAACTATGGAAGTCAATATTCTTGCATTTAGTGCTACTGCCCTATTGATTTTATTCCCGACTGCCCTTCTCCTGATTCTTTATGTCAAAACATTAAGTCAAAATAATTAGTTACTGCCAAAACTTTTTCCTTTTGAGTCCGCTTATAGCAAAAATTGTAGGACAGCTTTTTAATGTGACTGATAAACAAGCGATCAACTCCGCCATATACTAAATAAGAACCATAAAAGACCTGTATTTATGTATAAATAGATAGTGAGGGTTGATAAATAAATGAAACCCAGACTATCTATGCGATATTTATATTTATTTGTTATGAATAGTTGAAACGAAAGACATGGGGATAGAGGTTTTATTTACAAATTATTAGAATTATCAAGGTGGTGCATAACGCTGTATGATACAAAGAATCAAAGTGAAATAATTTTATTTTCGAAAAATTCAAATTAGCAGCACTTCTAGAGTCCACTTCTTCCCCATATTACTAGTGAAAGGGAAAAGGTAAAGACTACCATTAACGCAGCCCAAGCCATACTTACTATATCTATATTCATGTGGTAAATTCTCTCCCCGATCTCTATAATTAATAATTAAACAAATTAAAAAACACTTGATTCAAACTTTTTATAATACACTAACAAGAATGGTGGACTCCCTCATGTAGCATTTAAAAAGACCCATGATCTAATAATCATACAAGGAACTCGTTCTAATCATAAATATAGAAATGAGTAATTTTTAACGATAGACTCGTTTCTTTATTTTTTTCTTTTTATCTTTTATAAAAAAAAATTTATAAAAAACGCAAAGGTATAAATCAAAATATTTTTATGGATATCTAATTTGAGTCGAACAAAAACAAATTGCACCTGCTATTTCATTAATGGAATAAAACTATTAAAAAAAAGAAAAATCAAATTGATCAGGCGACACCCAGATTTGAACTGGGGAAAAAAAGATTTGCAGTCCTTCGCCTTACCACTCGGCCATATCGCCAAAAAAAACTGAGTTTCTTTTTGGAAGGCTCTTCCTAAAAAACCTTAGTTTATTTCACTTTTTTTGTATGGATTTTAGCCCCCTTTCAACTGCGTTTGGCAAAAATAAATCTACATTCCTTTCAGTTTCCTATTTAGGAAACCTTTATAATTAGGTTGTCATTCTTCTATCCACCGGTTATTAAGAAGAAATGCATCAAAGGGAGTCTTAAGAAAATTTTTTAAATTATTGAGTCTTTTTTCCTCGTCAAGTTGTTCTCAAATGAACCCGAGCACGGTTACAAAAAATACCCTCATACGATAAGAGTCACGACCCAAGAATTCTAACAAAAGTTCGCAGAAAGACCTAAAGAATGAATAACTCCAATTTACTTGGTTATTAAGATCTTCATCACTCACTAGTTTTAATTCGACAATCTCGTCAAGTATTCAAATTAAACTATTTTTTTATTACCAATTTATATTCAAACGAAAAATTTCAAATTCCAAAATACTACGACTTGGACAGTTTCTTTATGAAAATATATATAAATATAGAACTATAATAACCGTCTTAACTTGGATCAAGTTATTCTGGTTCAAATTAACTCTAGAATAATCTGATTGGCTAAGTCCCGTCAGGATCAACTGTGCATCTCCATTTTGAATAAAATTTCTTTAAAGGAAATATCACTATAAAAAAAAGCAAAATAAGGTGATCTAATAAAATAATAAAAAAGAGGGAGCAAGATAAATGAAAAAAAAATATTGGAACATCAATTTGGAAGATATGTTGGAGGCTCGAGTTCATCTTGGGCATAGTACTCAGAACTGGAATCCTAAAATGGCTCCTTATATTTCCGCAAAGCGTAAAGGTATTCATATTATAAATCTTACTAGAACAGCACGTTTTTTATCCGAAGCTTGTGATTTGGTTTTTTATGCCGCGAGTAAGGGAAAAAAATTCTTAATTGTTGGTACAAATAATGCAGCAGATGAAGCAGTCGCGCGCGCTTCTAAAAGGGCCAGGTGTCATTATGTGAATAAAAAATGGCTTGGCGGTATGTTAACAAATTGGTCCACCACAGAAACAAGACTTCAGAAGTTCAGGGACTTAAGAATGGAACAAAAAAAGGGGGGACTCAATAATCTTCCAAAAAAAGAGGCAACTATGTTAAAAAGAAAATTAGCTCGCTTGCAAAAATATCTGGGTGGTATTCAATATATGACAGGGTTACCTGATATTGTAATCATTATTGATCAACACAAAGAATATACGGCTTTACAAGAATGTAGAACTTTAGGAATTCCAACCATTTCTTTAATTGATACAAATTGTGATCCTAATCTATCAGATATTGCAATTCCAGCAAATGATGATGCCATGGCTTCAATTAGATTCATTCTTAACAAATTGGTTTTCGCGATTTGTCAGGGTTATTTTAGTCAGTTAAGAAAGCCTTAATAACTCTAACTGCTGAATAACATAAAAAAAAACCTGAAAAAAAATGGTTGAACGTTCTATTTTGTAAGGGGGCATTCATGAATGTTTTATCATGTTCCATCAATAACCTAAAAGAGGTATATGAGCTAGCGAGTGTCGAAGTAGGCCAACATTTCTATTGGCAAATAGGAACTTTACAAGTGCACGGTCAGGTACTTATGACGTCTTGGGTTGTAATTGCTATTTTATTCGGTTCAGTCACCATAGTTGTTCGACACCCACAAATTATTCCGACTGGGGGTCAGAATTTTTTTGAATATGTTCTTGAATTGATTCGAGATGTAAGTCAAACCCAAATTGGTGAAGGTTATGGTCCCTGGGTTCCTTTTATTGGTACGCTATTTCTATTTATTTTTGTTTCAAATTGGTCAGGGGTTCTTTTACCATGGAAAATATTAAAATTGCCTCATGGGGAGTTAGCCGCACCCACAAATGATATTAATACTACTGTTGCTTTGGCTTTACTTACGTCAGCGGCTTATTTCTATGCGGGCCTTTCAAAAAAAGGAATTGGTTATTTCAGTAAATATATTAAACCAACGCCGATCCTTTTACCTCTTAACATTCTAGAAGATTTCACAAAGCCTTTATCACTTAGTTTTCGACTTTTTGGGAACATTTTAGCCGATGAATTAGTAGTTGTTGTTCTTGTTTCTTTAGTACCTTCAGTGGTTCCTATTCCCGTCATGCTCCTTGGATTATTTACAAGCGGTATTCAAGCGCTTATTTTTGCAACTTTAGCCGCGGCTTATATCGGTGAATCCATAGACGATTATCATTGAACTCGTTGGTTTGCTTTTTTTTTTAACTTAAACGCAAGACATATTCCTCAAAATGTAAAGTGTGTTTCTATTATTGATTTCACGAGGGAGCTTTTTCTTAATCCTTCAATTTATTATAGGACATTTAGTATCCATGAATACTTTAATTTATGCTTTTGTGAAGAACTGAGAAAGTCAAAAATAAAATATCATTCCTTTACATTACTTACCAATTCTAGTCACTAGAAAAATCCCACTGCATTAGATTGTATCATTAACGACTTTATTATTTACCACGAATTGATTATGAATCCAATTATTTCTGCTGCTTCTGTGATTGCTGCTGGCTTTGCCGTAGGACTTGCTTCTATTGGACCTGGGATTGGTCAAGGTACTGCGGCGGGTCGTGCTGTCGAGGGGATCGCTCGACAGCCTGAGGCGGAGGGAAAAATACGAGGCACTTTATTGCTTAGTTTAGCTTTTATGGAAGCTTTAACAATTTATGGATTGGTTGTCGCATTAGCTCTTTTATTTGCAAATCCTTTTATTTAATATTTTTATTTTCGTAGAAATAGGAGAATTTGTTTTTTTAAATTATATCGAGGTCATATGAGCCGACCAATTATTGCGTTGATCTTTTATCTTCGTCTTTGAAAGGAATTGGTCTGCTAATCCGTTTCCAATGGATTCCCACTTTTTCAGAGTAAAATAGAGGCTACCTACTAAAAAAAATAGTTTGAGGATAATTTATGAACGACGTAACCTATTATTTAATTTCGTTGGCCTCCCAATCACCTGCTGGGAGTTTTGGCTTGAACACTAATAATTTAGTAACAACTCTTATAAATATAGGTGTCGTACTTTGTTTATTGATTATTTTTGGAAAGGGGTTTTTAAGGAATTTTTTAGATACTCGAAAAAATAAGATCGTAAACACGATTCAAATTTCAGACGAACTCTATAGTAGCGCTGTTGAAAAACTAGAAAAAGCCCAGGCGCGTTTATGTAAGGTTGAAAACGAAGCGAAGCAGTTACGAGTTACTGGATATTCTGAAATAGAACATGAAAAGTTGAATTTGATTAATTCAACTTATAAAACCTTAGAACGATTGGAAAAAAAAAAAAAAGAAACTTGTTCGTTTGAACAACAACAGGCCTTTAATGACGTCCGACAATGGGTCTTACAACAAACCTTACAAAGAGTTTTAAAAACTCTGAATGGTTCTTTTAATCCTGAGTTGCATTTACGTACAATTCGTATTAATATTAGTATGTTGGGAACACTCAAATAAATAGTTTATTCCTATTTATTTTTGATTGGGTTTTACAAATAAAAAAAAATTAAGAAAGAATCATGGTAACTATTCGAGCCGACGAAATTAGTAATATTATCCGTGAGCGTATTCAACACTATACTAAAAAAATAAATATTTTAAATACTGGTACCGTCCTTCAGGTTGGGGATGGCATTGTACGTATTTATGGTCTTGATGAAGTAATGGCAGGGGAATTAATAGAATTTGAAGAGGGAACAAAGGGGATTGCTCTTAATTTGGAATCAAAGAATGTTGGTGTCGTTTTAATGGGTGACGGGTTGAGGATAAAAGAAGGAGGTTCGGTAAAGGCAACAGGACGAATTGCTCAGGTTCCCGTCGGTGACGCCTATTTGGGTCGTGTTATAAATGCCCTGGCTACCCCAATTGATGGTAGGGGCGAAATTTTATCTTCGGAATTTAGATTAATTGACTCCCCCGCTCCAGGGATTCTTTCGCGTCGTTCCATATATGAGCCTCTTCAAACAGGGCTCATTGCGATTGATTCAATGATACCCATAGGACGTGGCCAGCGAGAATTAATTATTGGAGATCGACAAACTGGTAAGACGGCAGTCGCGACAGATACAATTCTCAATCAACAAAGTCAAAATGTTATATGTGTTTATGTTGCTATTGGACAAAAGGCATCTTCTGTCGCCCAAGTAGTTACTACCTTACAGGAAAAGGGAGCCTTGCAATATACTATTGTGGTAGCTGAAATGGCGGATTCCGCCGCTACACTACAATATCTCGCCCCTTATACAGGAGCAGCCTTGGCTGAGTATTTTATGTATAAGGAAAGACACACTTTAATAATTTATGATGATCTTTCCAAACAGGCCCAAGCTTATCGCCAAATGTCTCTTTTATTACGCAGACCACCTGGTCGCGAAGCGTACCCAGGAGATGTGTTTTATTTGCACTCAAGGCTTTTGGAAAGAGCTGCCAAATTAAGCTCAAAGTTAGGTGAGGGCAGTATGACCGCCTTACCCATAGTAGAAACTCAATCAGGAGATGTGTCCGCTTATATTCCCACTAATGTAATTTCTATTACGGATGGCCAAATTTTCTTATCCGCCGATCTATTTAATGCTGGACTTAGACCGGCTATTAATGTTGGGATCTCTGTTTCGCGAGTGGGTTCTGCAGCTCAAATTAAAGCCATGAAGCAAGTAGCTAGTAAATTGAAATTGGAACTTGCACAATTTGCAGAATTAGAGGCCTTTGCACAATTTGCTTCTGATCTTGATCAAGCTAGTCAAAATCTATTGGCAAGAGGTCAACGTTTACGCGAATTACTTAAACAATCACAATCCGCTCCTCTTACGACCGCAGAGCAGATAATGAGTATTTATGCTGGAATAAATGGTTATCTTGATTCATTAGAACTTGGTCAGATCGGCAAATTTCTTCGTGAGTTATCTGATTACTTAAAGGTTAATAAACCTAGGTTTCAAGAAATAATAAATTCGACTAAGACATTTACTGAGGAAGCAGAAGCCATTTTGAAGGACAATATTCCGTCGGAAAAGGATAGATTTCTACGTGAGGGAAAGATATAAAAACATATTACTAAAATTTTATTTTACTATTATTGAAATGTTCATTATAAATGCAATATCAAAAAATTATTGAAAAAAAAAGAGAGATAGAAAAATCGCGCCCAATAGGATTTGAACCTATACAAAAGGTTTAGAAGACCTATGTCCTATCCATTAGACAATGGACGCTTTACTTGTTCTGTTTTCGGTGAAAAATAAGTTGAACTGAGGGAAAAATAAGGTCATCATGAAATGTTTTTCAAAATGAAAGCCCGGTTGAGTGCTTACCGGGCCCTGAGAAGACGAGGAGTCTTAATAAAATCCAGGCAAAAGCACTAAGTAGGAAACGTAAGCAGTTTTTTTTTTAGATCGACGAGTCTATAGAGTTCGAAAAAAAACTTTAAATATTGTACGTATAACTAATGTAGATTTGAATAGGACTTTTCCATTTTACTTTGGAGGGATGGCTGAGTGGATTAAAGCGTCGGATTGCTAATCCGTTGTACAAGTTATTCGTACCGAGGGTTCGAATCCCTCTCTTTCCATTTTTTAAAATTATTTAATTTGCAAAAATAGATATTTAGTCTTCTTCAGGTTCGGGATTGCGTCTTGTATCATTCGAGAGGAACCCAAAGATAAATAGAGAAACAAAAAAGATAACGACGGTGTACACGAAGAGTTTTAGAATAAACATTACAAATATACCTTGGTTTCTTAAAAAATATGGACTATATTCACGATTTTTGGACCATCTATCCAATCCGGGTTTGGTACCACGAAATGAAGTCCTCTCTCCAAAAATAATTGAATGTAGTAATTTTAGGTAAAAGTTTTCCTAATTTCGATTATGGTTTATAGTGTAAGGAACCCAAATCCTAGTAAGTTTTTTTTTTAGAAAGCAGCCAGAAAAGGTTTCAATTAAAGTGAAGACTATAAAAGTTTACTTAATTAATATTTCTGTAAAATTTCAACGAAAACTGACAGCAGCCTGCCAAACAAATGCGAAGAGAAAAAAGAGCACAGGTATGACCGGCATAAAATTGACGAGTGGAGTTAAAAAAGAATAGGCTTCGGGCAATTTGCTGAAGACTAGACTATTCGAATACAGGACAGAATCAATACAAATAAGACTAATAAAATTAAGCATTTTTTTATTGGAGATGACTGCTTCGATATTTCAGATTAATGAAAATAAATAACTTAAATAACTGTGGGGGGACCAAAAACACTTGAAGTGTTCGTTTTATTTTAAGCCCCACATCTAGAAAATATTGCAAAAATTCAGATTTTAAATACAATGGTAGATGAATAATATTATATTAATTAATAAATTACTTCAGTGCTACCTAAAAATTTATCCACTGAAAAAATACACGAATTATTTAATCTAGTTGCATAGAGTGTATTCTATAATTTTTATTTTAAATAGGGATGTGATTTCAGTGATATTTAATTCAAAATCAAAAAAATAATAATTTTCATTTTACTTTTTGGACTTATGGGGCGTGGCCAAGGGGTAAGGCAACGGGTTTTGGTCCCGCTATTCGTAGGTTCGAATCCTTCCGTCCCAGATCTTTTTCTCATTCGAATTATTATTAAAAAGAATAAATAATTGCTATTTATTTATTTTTTAGAATAAAATTTATCAAAAATGTCATAAAAAAAACATATGTTTGTAAACAAATAACATAAATCATCGACTCTTTCAATTTATCGTCGATCGGTTTTTGGCTGGGAAAACGAGTGTTCGTGTCACGGTCCAATCGGAAGATTCCGTCAGTTTTATAGTAATCAGATCGAGATAATCCAATTTAGGACGTTTTTAAAAAAGGGGGATTTTTTTTATCCAAGTTTTTGCATCCTAAATGTTTTCCATGGAAATTTATTTTGGGTATGATATTTTGATCCAAATAAATAAATATAATAAAAAGTAAGTTTTCCACTTTAAACTTTTTCTTAAAAAAGAAAGTATACACCAACCATATAAATTAAAATTCCCATGTAGGATAAGAGTAAACTTAACGTGTATGATGTATGAACCGGGGTTTTGAATAAATGGTTTACTTTATCCGGGTTCAAATATCCCGATTCCACTAAAATTTTATTCGTAGCCTTAGGTTTTTCTCAAATCAGCGATATCAATTGGAACATATTATATATCATAAAATAACAAGCGTTCTTCAGTTCTATTTTGTTCATATGCTTGGGAGTTCCTGATCATTAAATATACTTAATAAATTACTGTGACTGTAGTTTTAGATAGACGCAAGAGCGAAAACTTATGGGGTCGTTTCTGTAACTGGATAACCAGCACTGAAAATCGTCTTTATATTGGATGGTTTGGTGTGTTGATGATCCCTACTTTGTTGACCGCAACTTCTGTATTTCTTATTGCTTTCATTGCTGCGCCTCCAGTAGATATTGATGGTATTCGTGAACCTGTTTCTGGATCTCTACTTTACGGAAATAATATCATTTCAGGTGCTATTATTCCGACTTCTGCAGCTATAGGGTTGCACTTTTATCCAATATGGGAAGCAGCATCCATCGCTGAATGGTTATACAATGGTGGTCCTTATGAACTAATCGTTCTACATTTTTTACTTGGTGTAGCATGTTATATGGGCCGCGAGTGGGAACTTAGTTTCCGCTTGGGTATGCGCCCATGGATTGCTATTGCGTATTCAGCTCCTGTTGCAGCTGCTACCGCCGTTTTCTTGATCTATCCAATAGGTCAAGGTAGTTTTTCTGATGGGATGCCCTTGGGAATCTCTGGTACGTTCAATTTCATGATAGTATTCCAGGCTGAGCACAACATTCTTATGCACCCATTTCATATGTTAGGTGTCGCAGGTGTATTTGGGGGCTCCCTATTCAGTGCTATGCATGGCTCCTTGGTAACTTCTAGTTTAATTAGGGAAACTACCGAAAGTGAATCGGCTAACAAAGGTTACAAATTTGGTCAAGAGGAAGAAACTTATAATATTGTAGCGGCTCATGGTTATTTTGGCCGATTGATTTTCCAATACGCAAGTTTCAACAATTCTCGTTCGTTACACTTCTTTTTAGCTGCTTGGCCTGTTATAGGTATTTGGTTCACTGCTTTAGGTATAAGCACCATGGCATTCAACCTAAATGGATTTAATTTCAACCAGTCTGTAGTGGATAGTAAAGGCCATGTAATTAATACTTGGGCTGATATCATAAATCGTGCCAATCTTGGGATGGAAGTTATGCATGAACGTAATGCTCACAACTTTCCTTTAGATCTAGCCACTTTTGAAGTTTCAGCTACAAATGCATAAGATGAGATAAGGATTAGGATTAGGTCCTATTATAAAAAATGAAAAACTGGAGCAATCCTTGCTTTTCAGGCAGAATTGCTCCAGTTTTTCATTTTTTCTTTGGGGCGGATGTAGCCAAGTGGATGAAGGCAGTGGATTGTGAATCCACTATGCGCGGGTTCAATTCCCGTCG